TTTTTTTAGTTGGAACTTTAGGCGGTTCTCGAAAAAAGATAGCGAAAAAAATGATCCCTAGAGTCGAGACTAAGAGGAATGTATAAACCAATGCTTCCATAAATCCGATCGTGGTTTACAATTATAGCTTCCATACCTGTTTATTTGGGATCATCTCCCGGATTCCGGATTAAAGAAAAAAAAGGCGGCGATTTAAATACAGATTTCTCCAGTCCTTTATTTAAAATTACCAATCGAAAATAAAAGCGAGAAGCGAAAAGTAGCAGAGCAATGTTGCATCAGACTACTTGTCTTCTTGTAGTTGGATCTCCAAGTTTTTGGAATGCTCCAAATTCCACTTGAGCATCCAAATCCGGGTCAATACCAGCAAAAACATCTCTGAACAGGGTTCTAGCACCATGCCAAATGTGTCCAAAGAAGAAAAGCAGAGCAAATGAAGCGTGTCCAAAAGTAAACCAACCCCTTGGACTGCTACGAAAAACACCATCGGATTTCAAAGTAGCACGATCTAATTCAAAAATTTCACCCAATTGAGCACGCCTAGCATATTTTTTCACAGTAGCAGGATCACTATAACTCACTCCATTCAGTTCGCCACCATAGAACTCAACAGTTACACCTACTTGTTCGACACTATACTTCGATTCTGCCCTTCTAAAAGGAACATCGGCTCTAACAATTCCATCTCCGTCTACCAAAACAACTGGAAATGTTTCAAAAAAAGTCGGCATACGACGTACAAAAAGTTCACGCCCTTCTTTATCTCTAAAGATAGGGTGTCCTAACCACCCGACTGCTATTCCATCCCCGCTATCCATTGAACCCGCTCTGAATAATCCCCCTTTCGCCGGATTATTTCCGATGTAATCATAAAAAGCTAATTTTTCAGGAATTTTAGACCAAGCTTCTGAGAAACTTTGATTTTCGGCTAGCCCAGCACTAACTCTTCGATATATTTCTTGCTGAAAGTATCCCTGATCCCATTGATAACGGGTGGGACCAAATAATTCGATGGGAGTAGTTGCTGAACCATACCACATAGTTCCAGCAACAACAAAAGCTGCAAAAAAGACAGCAGCGATGCTGCTGGAAAGAACGGTTTCAATATTGCCCATACGTAATCCTTTGTATAGACGTTGAGGTGGGCGGACACTAAGATGGAATAAGCCTGCTAAGATGCCCAATGTCCCTGCTGCAATATGATGAGAGGCTATTCCTCCTGGAACAAAAGGATCAAAACCTTCCACACCCCAAGCTGGATTTACAGATTGTACCTTTCCAGTTAGTCCATAGGGGTCGGACACCCATATTCCAGGACCATACAATCCGGTTACATGAAATGCCCCAAAACCAAAGCACGCCACTCCTGAGAGAAATAAATGAATTCCAAAGATCTTAGGCAAATCCAAAGAAGGTTTTCCTGTACGTTCATCACCAAATATTTCCAGATCCCAATACACCCAATGCCAGATAGCTGCCAAGAAACACAAGCCAGAAAACACAATGTGCGCCCCGGCTACACCTTCGTAACTCCAAATACCCGGATTCGTTATCGTCCCTCCTGTAATACTCCAACCCCCCCATGAATTGGTTATTCCTAAACGAGTCATGAAGGGTATAACGAACATGCCCTGTCTCCACATTGGATCAAGAACGGGATCGGAGGGATCAAAAACTGCTAATTCATATAGAGCCATTGAACCGGCCCAACCAGCAACCAGAGCTGTATGCATTATATGGACAGAAAGCAAACGACCGGGATCATTCAATACGACGGTATGAACACGATACCAAGGCAAACCCATGGGACTACCCCTTATATTAATAAAAAATAGACACTATGTAACTTTATTGCATTAATTGCATAAAAAAAAACTCTCCCATGTACCCCCCCTTTTTTTCAGTGGATTATCTCGAAAAAAGGATTAATATTTGTTCTATTCTTTTAGTAATATCTTTCAGTAATAATGGAAGAGTTCGGTTCGTAGGAAAAAAGAGAAGCAGATCTATTCTATACTCGATAAGTACCAATACGCAATGGGGGTTGATTCCCTTTTCTATGAGCGAATGCATCCATATTTGGTCATCATTCAAAGGACCTATTCGTAATAATTTTCCTTTATTTTATGAACTTATTTAATCTATGTATAAAATATGATAAAGGCCAATATTATTAAGACAAGAATAAGGCAAAAAGCCCATTATTACGCTTCCACATCAAAGTGAACTAGAGTACTTAATTCTTTTTTTCTTTAATTTTATGCCTATTGGTGTTCCAAAAGTACCTTTTCGAGGTCGCGGAGACAAGAATCCATCTTGGATTGACATATAGTGCGACTTGTCAGATCTATTGGGTCATATGGGATTTCCCCGTTCTCTCCCCCGATCGAGATATCCTCTGTTTCGCCCCAAAAAAATTGATTGAATTATCAAAAATTTGTAGCGTGAAATGCAATGAAGTGCAATTAGATCCATTTTGTGAGGAGGTATCCAGATTAATATTAATAATAGCAATAAAAAAATTTTATGGTCGTCTTTGGCTGGACCAATAAAACGAGGTATCCAGGCTCCGTTTAGAAAACCCAATTGGTAATATATCTATGATTATTACTTATATCATAGATATCATAAACGATTCTATTTAGAAATTTATTCGAAATAGGAGTGATCTCAAACTGTTAATCAATGGAATAATAAATATGATGAATGCGTCGAATATTTGGCAGAAGACATGAAAGAAATTAATTAAAAAAAAAGGTGGGAAGTCGTAGCAAAAAAGAGACGTAGTATTGGGGTCATTTGTCCTATATGTGCAAATCTAAATCGGGCAGATCCTTACTCGGAGTAGAGCATAAACCTAAAAAAAAAAAATTGAAGAAGCCCATTCAGGAACAAGAAAATGACATCGTGATTTTTGGATTGGATCTCGATGAAAAAATACGTCAATGAAAGGTTAGTTCGATAGGTTTAGTGAATTGCTTTTTTCTATTAGAATATTCTAGGTATCAGAAAACAGGGCAAACTCATCGTTCTTGAAAAATGGAAGAAAAGCCCCTTCGATAGAACGAACCCACTAGGAAAAAAGAAACGGGGCTGGGAGCTACACATTGATTTTGTTCGCAAGTTTTGTTGAACCGTATGCATCAAAAGGTGCCTGTACGGCTCCGAAGGGATACAATTTTATCCCAATCAACCGACTTTATCGAGAAAGATTACTTTTTTTAGGCCAAATGGTTGATAGCGAGATCTCGAATCAACTTATTGCTCTTATGGTATATCTCAGTATAGAGAATGAAACCAAAGATTTGTATTTGTTTATAAACTCTCCTGGCGGATGGGTAATACCCGGAATAGCTATTTATGATACTATGCAATTTGTGCGACCAGATGTACAGACAATATGCATGGGATTGGCGGCCTCAATGGGGTCTTTTATCCTGGTCGGAGGAAAAATTACCAAACGTCTAGCATTCCCTCACGCTTGGCGCCACTGAGTTTTTTATTTGAGAGAAAAAAGAAGACTATGCCTTCACCATATTAATTATTAATATTAAGTAATAATAGCATGGCACTTCGAATTCGATATGAAAATTGTTATTGTTTTTTTTTCAAAAGATTCGATTATGTATCGAAGGAGTAGTATGAGATAAAGGAGGGGTATTCCGAGTTGATCTTCCCTATCGTAGGCCTATTGCAGCGTCACAAACTTTTTTCACACCGGAAGGTTATTAACAATATTTATGTTATGAAAGAGTACGAAAATCAAAAAAAAAAAAAGAAGATTCTTTTTTTTCTTTATTTTTTTTTTATTTGAAAAAAAAAACAAAGAAACTTTGGGATTGCTGAATCACAAACGAAATAAATATATAAAGCAACGGGACCATCATAGTATTTTTGAACTCCTCCAAAAAAAGAAGGGTGGTAATTGGATCATTTACCGATCTGGGGATAATAGACCCCCTTTTTCTCTTTCTTTGATGAAAGGTAAAAAAGTGAATTCCATTGTCGAGCCGTATGCAATGCGAAAAAAGTGCCCGTACGGTTGTTCAATTCTATCTTTTTCTTATTCTTTAGCTCTTCCCCTCGCCTAATCGTGCGAGATAGAGGAACCTCTTATTTTGTTATAATATATCATCAGGGTAATGATCCATCAACCTATTGCCGGTTTTTATGAGGCACAAACGGGAGAAGTTATCCTGGAAGCGGAAGAACTACTGAAATTGCGCGAAATCCTTACAAGGGTTTATGCACAAAGAACAAGCAAGCCCTTATGGGTTGTATCCGAAGACATGGAAAGGGATGTTTTTATGTCAGCAACAGAAGCCCAAGCTCATGGAATTGTTGATCTTGTAGCGGTTGGATAAAAAAAAATAGCAGTGATTTCAAGCAAATACACGATTTAAGATTTTATCTTCTTAAAGGTTTATTAAATAGAAGAAATTCATAATCATCCGGTTAGGATCGATCTAAACCAGCCCATAATGTATAATTCAGCATGCCAACTATTAAACAACTTATTAGAAACCCAAGACAGCCAATCAGAAACGTTACGAAATCCCCCGCTCTTCGGGGATGCCCTCAGCGCCGAGGAACATGTACAAGGGTGTATGTGCGACTCGTTTAAATCATGGGCTGAGACAAAAGAAAAGAAAGAAAACAATTTTTCCAATATCAATGATCAGTACCAGTGAATCGGATAGAATGTAAGAACTGCATTAACTATCTATATCTAAAAAAGATAGATCCTATCATATCTTTCTATTGTGTATGAAATTTATGGTTTCCATTGGCGCAAATTCAATCACCTCAAATTTCAATTTAAGATGACAAAGAATTCCCCATTGGTAACAAATAGTTATCCATTAAGCGGGGGAAATACTATTAAAAAAAAGAAGAAAGGTTATGTTTCTACTCTTGCAAGAACGGACTAACAGGGTCAGCTACCCCAGCAATCTTCATAATTAAATACCGTTACTGTATAAGGTCTATCTCGTTATGAAAGACCTATTACTAGAAAATTCATGGGTAGAGCCAAAGAGTGGTAACTGTACAAGTTACCAATAGTATTGATTAAATGAAGGAAGGGGCTCCGGTGTATATAGAGGACCTCACCGTTTAAGAAGGAACCATAGAGACGATGGAACCCACAATTTCTTTATCTATTTCTATTTACTTTTCCTACTTTTTTTATTTATTTATAAAAAATTGGATTTCCAATGCTTAGAAAAAGGAAAAAAGCGTGGTCGGGAAGGTTAGAGTAGCAAAAGCCATTGGAATTTTGATTTTATAAATTGGAAGAATCCGTTTTGTTATTAATCGACTAGGAAAGGGGAAAAGAATAACTGAAAGAAAGGAAATCAATTAGTTATTCAGCAAAGTTTCATTTATTCAATGACCAGAATTAGACGAGGATATATAGCTCGGAGACGTAGAACAAAAATCCGTTTATTTGCATCAAGCTTTCGCGGGGCTCATTCAAGACTTACTCGAACAATTACTCAACAGAAAATACGAGCTTTGGTTTCGGCTCATCGTGATAGAGATAGGAAAAAAAGGGATTTTCGCCGGTTGTGGATCACTCGAATAAATGCAGTAATTCGCGGGACTAAGGTATCCTATATTTATAGTAGATTAATACACAATCTGTATAAGGCGCAGTTGCTTCTTAATCGTAAAATACTTGCACAAATAGCTATATCAAATAGGAATTGTCTTTATATGATTTCCAATGAGATCATAAAATAAGGAAATGGGAAGGAATCCGTCATAGAAATGGAGTTCTCTGGAGAATGAACTCCGGGAAGGTAGAGTAGAAATTAGTATGAGATAATATGATAAGGTCGTCCAAATGAGCGAACACGCTCAATAAAAAAAAGATTTATTCTTCTTCCCCAATTCTTTTTTTGTTCTTACGACACAACTGCTTCTCGGATTTTTTGAACAAAACATCCATCTGTGTTTGAGTTCGGATTGGAATTTTGATTCAATTGAAGAGTAAGCCTACTTTTTTCTGGTTCTAAGACCTGTAGTTCTAGCGGTCGACTCACTTCTTTCAAATTGTTTCTCATTATTAAGAAAAGGTAACGAAGATAAAATACGAGCTTGTTTTATAGCAATAGTAATTAATCGTTGTTCTTTTAAGGTCAATCTATTCACCCGTCTAGATAATATTTTTCCTTGTTCACTAATAAATCGACTAATTAAACTCATGTTTCTATAATCAATTCGATCCCCCGATTGGATCGGGGGCAAACGCCTACGAAAAGATCGCTTGGATTTAAGAAAGAGTCGCTTGGATTTATCCATAATTTGTTTAGTCCTTATCCCTAAAATAGAAATCCCATTTCGATGACATCAAAAATTGATTTATAGAATTAATAGGATTTGGTTTGTCTATATTTATTTATTTGTATTTGTTTCTATTTATATATATGAAATAATATAGATATATATCTATAATCTATATTATTTTTGCATGTTCCTTGAAAGGGTGACACACAAGCACTCAGTTCGATCTATATCTATTTCTTTATCTCCCCATGAATTGTATGTTTGTGACAATAGGGACAGAATTTTCTCAATTCCAACCGACTAGGTGTATTGTGTCGATTCTTTTGAGTAATATATCTGGAAATACCTCTTGATTTCTTATTACCACCGTTTCGAACACAACTAGTACATTCCAAAATAACCCTTACTCGGACATCTTTACCCTTGGCCATGAACCTCCTTTGGGTTTTTGATTCAACCAACTTTTCTATTTTCTGATCCGAAGCGACTAAGAAGCAAGGAACAAAAAAATAGAAGTTGATAACCGCTCAAAATCAAATTCTGAAATAAAGATTTTGTTGCAATCAATATAGTAAATAATAAGTAATACACAAATTTCTAATTATATTACTAATCACAGTACAGTATTTCTTTTAAGTATCTTGTATTGTACGATACTTTTACCTTACCCTAGCCACATTTCCATTTCTGTTTTCTTTTAACTGTCTTGTATTATTAATTGAATTGGAGCCTGAACCCGAGTTTCGCTGAGGTTGAATCCACTTTTTTCTTTCTCTTTCCTCCCTTATTCTATCTAATTCGAAAAAAAAAAAGAAAAGAGGGGGAAAGAGAGATTAGTCAAAAATATTTGATTCTATCTCTAATCTTCTTCACCCCGTTTCATTTCAATAACTAGAATGAAAAAAAAGGAAATGTCAACGCATCTGGGAATAAACGATTGATTTCTATCAATAAACCTGCTAAAGACCCGAACCATAGAGTACTTAGTACCGGTGCCACGGAAAGATATGTTTTTAGATCTCGCATTGAAAAGCCTCCTTCTTTTTTTCGTATTTCGTATTGTAATACATTATGGTAAGAGATATATATGTAGTTAAAGACCACTTGTATTTGTGCGCGGAATCCCTAATTCAAATTGAAATGCGCAATGATTCGGCGGATAAGATTTTCTTTTCTTTTTTCTTAGAAATTAGAAAAATGGGTCACTTTACGCCCGAGAATTCCGAAGAAAAATATTCATTTATTATTATATGTTATATGCTATGAGACCAAAAAGGAGAAATAGCAAGATCCATTTTGCATATCAATGGAGGGAATAAAATAATAAGGGTATGGAAAACTGGACGGGGATTCTCTACAATGATACTGTAGACCAATTGAAAGGGATGTAGCGCAGCTTGGTAGCGCGTTTGTTTTGGGTACAAAATGTCACGGGTTCAAATCCTGTCATCCCTACCAATTACTGCTCCGAGGAGCAGTAACGAGAGATCCATTTTAGATCGATTCAATTTTGACATACATAATCTTTAATTTTATGATATGTGATAGTATAACACATACAAGAAGTATTTTTTTGTGGGTAAAAAAAAAAGAATCTCCTTCTTTATAGTCTTTTCTGTTGTGATAAGAAAGCGCTCTTAGTTCAGTTCGGTAGAACGTGGGTCTCCAAAACCCAATGTCGTAGGTTCAAATCCTACAGAGCGTGATTCCGCTCTTGTCGTCTTAGATCGAAAATTACACACACTGACCTGAAATAATTGAACAGCAATCTGAATTTGACCTGGACCTCCCCGCCCCCGGATTAAATTAAAGAAAGGAGGAGGTCAGTTAAAAAAAGAGATGTTAATTAATCAAAGGTCCAACTGATCACCACGTCTGTATTGTAAATATGCGGTTACGAATAATCCAGCCAAAGTAATAGGAATTAGACCTAAGACGATTCCAAATAGAAAGACTTCAATCATTTCAATTTTATTTATTTGCAGGGGGAAAAGAGAGGTAATATCTATCCCTAAATATTAATCTGTATTACCTAGGAATCTCAATAACCAATAATTGGTAATTAATACGGTACGGTAAGAAACTAGAGAATATATGGAATACTACAGAAAGATTTCTTTTTATGAATTATTCATTCAATTAATTTCAAATAAGTCCTATCTTACTAAGACCAATAAATAGAGCCGAGGTTATAGTTAAAGCCGCTAGTAGAAAACCAAAATAACTCGTTATAGTAGGCATGAAGGGGCTAAAGGAAATATGTTATTTTTCTACATATGTTTATAAAGCACTTCCCTAAGTTTCAACTTTTAAAAGATACGAGGATAAGCAAAAATACCATACCAATTGAAAGAATACGTTTAATTGAAAGTTTTTGATTCTTCAAATATTATAGAAAGTATTAACAAAAATGAGTGACAGGGATCGAAAAAGAAATTAACCCATCTTCTTTGACATCGACCCATCCCACGATTCCGAATCAACGTATTCGGTGGGAAACTCTTGAGTCAACTAATATTAAAATAATAATCAAAACTATGTCATGTAACTTCATTCCAAAAACGAAACTTTTTTTTTTTTATTTTTTAAATCAATATGGAACAAAATTGGGAAATCGCCTCTATTTTGTATTTTTATTTATTGTATCAAAGACATTTTCTATTTTCGAATAAAGAATGACCTTATAATGCTTTTAGAATATTTTTTTTTTACTAAATATCCTTTTGCTTTACTTTTTTCTTTTTGACTTTTACTTTATTTTATTTACTTCAATTTTCATTTTAACTCATTAGTTTCAGTGGTAGGTTCATTCACATAATATCTCAAATGAGAAGAAAAAAAGGTATCGCACAACCGGATCACTCAAAAAATAAAATTTTTATTTCGGTCCAATTAGATTCTAAAACTCAAAATTCCTATTATTTTTTCCTTTATAGATTTTCCATTTTGTCTTTCCATATTATATAGAAAGAACAAAGCCCCCTCCTTGTAGTTCGGTCAAGAAAAGAAAGAACCTTTGCTTTGGATCTAATACAACAACGCGTGCATTACAAATCTAGATTATTAGAATTATTTTATTTATTTTTCTCTTTCTTTTATCAAACCCTATTTACCACCGTTACTTGTTTCTGGACAACTAACCAATTCCTTGAAAAAAAAAAAAGAGAGAGATTACAACAAAAAATTCTACACCTACGAAAAGGGGATTTGTAGATTTCACATCTAATTGAAATGGGGAAAGATGATAATCTACGTCATGAATTATTAGAAAACAATCCGTCGGATTCCCATTTTACTTGATCTTGAATTTCGAGTCCGAAGCCAATAATGGAAATGGCGAGAAAAGCAACCCCATACTACAGAAATTTGAACTACAGAAATTTTTTCTTGAATGCTTTCTATTAAAGGGAAGGGTACATTTTCTATTGAATAGTACGAATAGTACATAGTTATACATCAACCAGCAAAGCAAGAAGAAAAGAAGAAAGAAATTTTCTAGCATTGCATTTCGATACTGATTGAAATTGCGTTGCTGTGTCATAAGAAGGATAGCTATACTGATTCGGTATATTCTAAAAATACCCTAGGTACTATATTGACGATCTCACAAAGATTAAAATTCAGTGAATTTCCATTTACTGATCTTATCTTTGACGGAATCGATCGTCCTTTGACTGTACAAGAATATGTGGAGCTCAGCATGTCTGGA